GAATCAATAGCAATAAGTCCTGTTTGAAGAGGCTCATATACCGAACGTCTAGAAATAATACCCGGGGCGGGAGATTCAATTAACCGGGATTCAGAAGCTGAAATTTCACCTCGACCATCAATAGGTTTAGCCAGGGCATTTATAACACGGCCCAAAAAAGCCTCACTTACCGGTATCTGAGCAATTCTTCCTGTTGCTTTTACAGAACTTCCCTCTTGTATCATCAAACCGTCACCCATTAATACAACACCGACATTATTTGATTCCAAATTCAGAGCAATGCCTATCGTACCTTCTTCAAATTCTACTAATTCCCCTGCCATTACTTCATCAAGACCATAAATACGAGCAATGCCGTCGCCTACTTGGAGTACAGTACCAGTATTTAAAATCTTTACTTCTCTATTATATTGCTCAATACGTTCACGGATAATATTACTAATTTCATCTGCTCGAATAGTTACCATGAGTGTTTCTTAATTCTTTATTTTTGTTTGAAAGAAAAATAATGCCTGCAGTAGAAAGACTAACCCTTTATTTCTTTCATCGTTCCAAACATGCCAATATTAGTACTGATGGTACGTAAATGTAACTCGTCGTTCAAACAACTATTCAGAGTTCCTAGAGCTCCTTGTAAGGCTTGTTGGAAAACCCGTTGTCGAACTTGATTAATAGCTTTTTGTTGTTCAAACTGAATGGTTTCATTTTTGTAATTTTCTAATTGTTCCAAAGTCTTATAAGTTGAATTAATCAAATTCAATTTTTCTCGTTCTATCTCAGAGTAGCCATTCGCTCGAAACTGCTCCGCTTCCATTTCTACTTTCCGCAAGCGGGCCCGGGCTTTTTCCAGCCGTTCCACGGCCCCCTCGCGTAGTTCTTCTGAATTTTGAATAGTCTTCAAGATCCGCTGTTTTCGATTATCTAATAAATCACTTAATGAAAGTAGATTATCTTTCCATTCATTTCAAAACTTCCACAATCCCTTCCCGAACCAAACATGAATCTTTCAATTCATTTGGCTCTCACGCTCAATTACTTATCTTATGTATGGGGGAAGCTCCCTAGCTTTTTTTAATGGAATGAGCCTATCCTCTCTTCTCTATTCATATTCGTGAAAGTATAGAAACTTATCACTAATCCAAGAACATAATATTCGGAGGACTCTTCTGACCAAACAAATAATTGTCAGCAAAGTTGTTTTTTTTCTTCAAATCCAAAGAATTCTTCTTACTTTATACATAGGTCATCGATTCAGCATTGGATAAAAAAGATAAAAAAAAAGGGGGGTGAAATATCAATTTTTCCAATTTAAAAAAAATCAAATACAAATAACGGGTTCAAATCATTTTTTTATCGACATGAGTGTTTTATATCGAAAAAAAAAAATTCCAACTCTTTGAAACCATTTCTGTATTAACATATTCTGTATTAACATAGTAGTAGAAAGAGTACCACGCTGCATCTGGACTTCAAACGATTTAGCTTTAACCCTGTTAACGGTCCCACATTATTGGTTGATAGAGAATCAAAGTAGATTTACCAATGAATCACGAAATGCTATGGTTCTTAAATATGATTTATTAATTTATTCAGAAGTAATTCGCGGAATCGTGCACCTTTTCGAGTTATAACGAAAAAAAGTGCAGTTGGTTGGATCCAGCCTATTCTTGAAATAAACAACTCGCACACACTCCCTTTCCAAAAAAAATCAATACACCAAAGACTACACTTAGATTTATTGGATTTGTTGCTAAAATATCGGTATTAAACCCGAAACTCCCGGCGAATGGCCAATAACCCAAGGAAAGGAAAGAATCGGTTACATTTTTCATATGATCTCCTCTTTCTTATTCTTATAGATAGACTAATTATCTATATTTTTTTTATTCTATTATTTTTCTAAATTAAATAGAATTAAATAGAGTATTATAAAGTAAAAAAGTAAAAAAAATATATATTGATTTATAGATGTAAATGGATTTTTTTTTTCAATTGGAAATTTCCAATAAGTGGAAATTTCCAATAAGAATGATACTTATTAGAATTAGGTACCAGGTATTATGTCAGTTGCAAAATAAAATTTCTCGTTTGTTGCAATACTTCCTAAAAAAAGTTCCATTAGACTAAGAGAAGAAAGCGAGTTGATCGGCTAATTGAATTCCTCATCCTCAAATCAGTCCTGTCCAAGGGTTGTTGTCACAACGAATAAGAAATTGTAGGAGTGAAATCTTCATATAATTCGAAAAAGCAAGAGCATCAAATCCAAGGAAATAAAAAAGAAAAACAAAAATATTTTTAGGATTAAACAAAGGGATTCGCAAATAAAAGCGCTAATGCCACAACCAGTCCATAAATTGTTAAAGCTTCCATAAAAGCCAGACTAAGCAATAAAGTACCTCGTATTTTTCCCTCTGCTTCTGGTTGTCTGGCGATCCCTTCTACAGCTTGACCCGCAGCAGTACCTTGCCCAACCCCAGGTCCAATAGAAGCAAGCCCGACAGCCAATCCAGCAGCAATAACGGAAGCGGCAGAAATCAGTGGATTCATGATAAGTTCCTCGCAAAAAAAAATAAAGAAAGAAATAGTTAATGATACAATCAACCAATGAATTATGACTTACTTATTCCATCGCTAAGATTTATCCATTCAAAGTAACTAAAAAACCCGAATTGAAATAATAATATTCTTGAAGCATCAGAACTGCTTCGATATTTTCCTATCACGTAATTTTTGTTAATCCATACGACTTTTGTTCGGCCAGTTCGTTCTTTTTTATTTTTTTTTTTCCGAACTATTCTTTCTTTGGTTTGAATTCTTTGTTCTTTTTCGTGATTTAAATTCATTCAATTCAATAAACAAAAAATAATAGTCGAAACGGAAGGACTTCTATTGGAATCCCTATCTAAATTCACAATAGTAGGGCAAATTAGATATATCTTTAGTTCATATATACCTAGTTAATATCGAATATCACATATACATGTCTTTCCCCCATAACGTAAACCAACTACTCGCATCTTAGATTCAGTCGGATTCTAGAATCATTCTTCGAAACATACGCAAGGCATGTCTTATAACGATTAGATTACATACATCTAGTTCGAACCCCCCCCCCTTTTTTTTCCTCCTCTAACCAACCCCTTTTTTATAAATCTCCTTTTTTGTAAACCCTTATCTTCTTTTTTTAGTTATCATTATCCCACATGGGTACAATCAATCTAACTGAGAAATTCGTTAGGCCTAATCATTGCATAGAAATATCAGGATTGAATTGATCGAAGTTCATGTAATTTATTATTTATTAATTTTTTTGGTCAATCGGTGAATTGAATGAAATCAACTGAAATGAGAATCATTCTCTATACCTTCTTTTTTTTTAATCGTACGTCGTAAACAGATATCATAAGAAGTCTTACTTAGATTATGACTCCTAATATACTACCTAATAAACTAATATTTAATAAACCCACTAATATACTAAACTAATATTTAATATTGGAATTGAATGAACAAAACCATATAAAGGGAATATTCATTGTAGGGTGGTATAAATCGACCAAACAGGAATTTGAGGAAAAAGATCTAAAAGATCTCTTTCCTTTTTTTTTTACAATTCCTTAACTTAATATCGTAATATTTTTTTTACTATTACTCTAGATCGTATATACTTTATTTAGACCTTATTTTATTTGTATATTTTTCTTCCCTAAGTCTAAGTGGATTACTTTGAGACACGCAGACATGCCGTCAGGCTAAGCTAAAAACAAAAGACTATGTCGAAAACTAATCAATGATGACCTTCCATGGATTCGCCTATATAAGCCGCAGCTAAGGTTGCAAAAATAAGAGCTTGAATGCCACTTGTAAATAATCCAAGGAACATGACAGGTATAGGAACCACTAAAGGTACTAAAGAAACAAGAACAACAACTACCAATTCATCAGCTAATATATTTCCAAAAAGTCGAAAACTAAGCGATAAGGGTTTTGTGAAATCTTCTAAGATGTTAATGGGCAAAAGGATTGGGGTTGGTTGAATGTATTTACCGAAATAACCTAATCCCTTTTTTGTAAGGCCCGCATAGAAATATGCTACTGACGTGAGTAAAGCTAAAGCAACAGTAGTATTTATATCATTTGTGGGTGCGGCTAACTCCCCATGAGGTAACTGTATGATTTTCCAGGGTAAAAGAGCCCCTGACCAATTCGAAACAAAAATAAATAAAAACATAGTTCCAATAAATGGAACCCATGGACCATATTCTTCTCCAATCTGCGTTTTGCTCACGTCTCGAATGAATTCAAGTACATATTCAAAGAAATTCTGACTGTCAGTCGGAATGGTTTGTGGATTACGAACAGCTATAATGGCTGAACCTAATAAGATAGCAATTACAACCCAAGAAGTAATAAGTACTTGGCCATGGACTTGGAAACTTCCTATTTGCCAATAGAAATGTTGGCCTACTTCCACACCGGATATATCGTATAACTCTTTTAGTGTGTTGATGGAACATAATAAAACATTCATATTAACCTCTGAAAGAAATAGAACTTTAAAAGGAATTATTTTGATTCAACCATCTCGTTTTCGACTTGCATACTTTCATTGGATATTTTGAATACCAACCCAACTAATTACATAATATCCTCGGTTATTTTGATCTCTTTTGTGCGATTCAGAAATAGTAACCGATTCAATAAATCTATTCTATGGAGTTCCAAAAATGATTTACTTATCTTATTATTAATCAAGAATTTCGTATATAGCTAGAACGGCCCTCACAAATTGCAAATACTAATTTGTTAAGAATTAATCGAATTGAAGCTATAGCGTCATCATTTGCTGGAATCGAAATATCTGCTAGATCCGGGTCACAATTTGTATCGATTAAACAAATCGTTGGAATGCCCAAAGTCATACATTCGCGAAGAGCTGTAGATTCTTCTTGCTGATCAACAATTATTACAATATCGGGCAATCCAGTCATATATTTAAT